GCATTCCCATATCTTTTTTTTTTAATGTAATGAGCCTACCCTCTCTTTTCTGTTTATATTCAAAAACATCGAAACTGATATAAGACCAGAATATTAGAAGGACTCTTCCGACCAGACAAAAATCTATAATTGTCAGCAAAGTTCTTTCTTTATTTGTATTTGTTCTTTATTTAATTTTAAATTAAAATTTACAATTTATTTTATTTCTATATTTTTTTTTATTTCCTTTTTTTCTTCAAATCCAAAAATTCCTATTTTTTTTTTTTACGTAGGTCGTCGATTCAGCATTGGAAAAAAAAGAGCAAGATGCCCATTTTTTTAATAAATGGTTCAAATCATTTTATCGATATGAGTGTTCTATATCAGATAAATTACCAACTATTCATTTTTAAACCATTTCGGTACGTTAGTACCGGTAGAAAGAGTACCATGTTTTGCCTGGACTTCAAACAGTTTAGCTTTAACCATGTTAATGGTCTCACATTATTGGTTGATAGAGAATAAAATTTACCAATAAGTCACGAAATGCTATGGTTCTTACATATGATTTCTTAATTTATTCAGAAATAATTCGTTGAGATCGTTCACTTTTTTTCCTATTTATCCTATAAAATGAATAAAATACCATAAATAAAGTGCAGTCGGATGGATCCAACCTATTTTTGAAATACACAACTCGCACACACTCCCTTTCCAAAAAAAATCAATACACCAAGCACTACACTTAGATTTATTGGATTTGTTGCTAAAATATCGGTATTAAACCCGAAACTCCCGGCGGATGGCCAGTGACCCAAGGAAAGGAAAGAATCGGTTACATTTTTCATATGCTCTCCTCTTATAGATAGGACTAACAAAGAACAGAGTTCTTTTTGTATCACTTCGTCGTCCCTTTTTTGATCGATTTCTTTTTTTTATATAAATTTTATTTCCATTTTTTTTTTTTATTTTTAATGGGAGTAGATTAAATCTAGCAATTTAATTTGATAATTTTGAAATTTCTTACTTGAAGTTTCCAATCCAATAAAATACTTATTAGGTTAAGTCTTGGGTCTCATGTCAATTGTGAAATATCTCGTTTGTTGAAACGATTCCTAAAAAAAGTAAAAAAAAGGTTTCCATTGTACTAAACTAAGTACGCGAAGGAAGAAAACGAGCGGATCCAGTAATTACTCATCCTCAAAACAGTCCTTCCTTTCCTGGGGTATTGTCTCAACAAATAAATAATTGTAGGAGTAAAGCGTTGATATAATTAGAAGAAGCAAACAGCAATTCTGAGTTAATAAAATAAGAAAAAAGTATAGCGAGTTAAATAAAAAAAATAAGAAAAAAAGTATAGTATGTAAGGTACTTTTTTACATTTCTAGGATTAAACAAAAGGATTCGCAAACAAAAGCGCTAACGCCACGACCAGTCCATAAATTGTTAAAGCTTCCATAAAAGCTAGACTAAGCAATAAAGTACCTCGTATTTTACCCTCTGCTTCTGGTTGTCTCGCAATACCTTCTACAGCTTGACCTGCAGCAGTACCTTGACCAACTCCAGGTCCAATAGAAGCAAGCCCTACGGCCAATCCAGCAGCAATAACGGAAGCGGCAGAAATCAGTGGATTCATGGTAAGTTCCTCGCACCAAAAAAAAATGGTTAATGATACAATCAACCAATGAATTTTTACTTCATTTTTTTTATCATTTTTTTTTTCATTAAGATTTTATCATTAAGATCTATCTGATTAAGATCTATCGGGTCGAAATAACTAAAAACTCCGAATTGAAATGATAATATTACTGAATCGTCAGAACTATTTCGATATCTCATTTTGCGTTTCTACCCATAATGGAGTTTTTGTAAATACATATGTATACGGTTCTAGTTATTGCATTTCTTTGTTTCGAACCATTCTTTCATTCAATTCTTCTTTCCTTTCTTTTTTCTTCTAGATACTATCCTTGAGTTCATCTCTTTTTTGCATTTCATTCAATCCACAATCACAGACGAAACAGAAGGACTTATATTGGAACTATATAAATGCAGTGAACCGCAATCAAATCAATCAATAATATATATATATATATATAGTGTATATAATAATATATATATATATTAGGAATAGTCCTATATAACTAGTAAATATCTAATATCACATATACATTTGTTTCTTCCATAACGTAAACCACCCACATTCTACATTGAATCGGATTCTAGAATCATTCCTCGAAACAGACACAGGGGCTGGACTTATAGAGATTACATACATCTAGTGTGACCCCCCCAACCCATCTTTTTTTTTTTACAATTCCGCAATATCGTCTATCTTTTTTCCTACGACTCTAGGTCGTATATTCATACATATTTGTATTTTTATCTATTATGTTCCCCAACCAAGTGGATTATCTTGAATCATGCATGAATTGGGATAAGCTTAAAAAAGACTATTTCGAAAACTAGTCAATGATGACCCTCCATGGATTCACCTATATAAGCCGCGGCTAACGTTGCAAAAATAAGAGCTTGAATACCACTTGTAAATAATCCAAGAAGCATAACAGGTATAGGAACTACTGAAGGGACTAAAGAAACAAGAACAACAACTACTAATTCATCAGCCAATATATTCCCGAAAAGTCGAAAACTAAGAGATAAAGGTTTTGTGAAATCTTCTAGGATGTTAATTGGTAAAAGTATTGGGGTTGGTTGAATGTATTTCCCGAAATAACCCAATCCTTTTTTGCTAAGACCCGCATAAAAATATGCCGCTGACGTGGGTAAAGCTAAAGCAACAGTAGTATTTATATCATTCGTAGGCGCAGCTAACTCCCCATGAGGTAATTGTATGATTTTCCAAGGTAAAAGAGCACCTGACCAGTTAGAAACAAAAATAAATAAGAACATAGTTCCAATAAAGGGAACCCAAGGACCATATTCTTCTCCAATCTGAGTTTTGCTCAAATCTCGAATAAATTCAAGGACATATTCGAAGAAATTCTGACCGTCGGTCGGAATGGTTTGTGGATTCCGAACAGCTATGATGACTGAACCTAATAAGATAGCAATTACGACCCAAGAAGTGATAAGTACTTGGGCATGGATTTGTAAACCTCCTATTTGCCAATAGAAATGTTGGCCTACTTCTACACCCGATATATCGTATAACCCTTTGAGTGTTTTAATGGAACATGGTATAACATTCATATTGTCCTCTGACAGAAATTGAACTTCAAAAAAGGAATTATTTTGATTCAACCATCTATTTATCAACTCACTAACTTGAATCATTAATCGTATATTTTATTTACGATACCAAGAAATTACATAACATCATAACATAATATCAATATCCCCAGTACTTTTTTTATCTCTTTTTAAAAATTCAAAAATAGTAACCGATCCAATAAATCTATGGAGTTGCCAAATAATTAACTAATCTTATTATTCTTAATATTATTCTTAATGATAATCAACGATTTCTTATATAGCTAGAACGACCCTCACAAATTGCAGATACTAATTTGTTAAGAATCAATCGGATTGAAGCTATAGCGTCATCGTTTGCTGGAATCGAAATATCTGCGAGATCTGGGTCACAATTTGTATCGATTAAACAAATTGTCGGAATCCCCAAAATGACACATTCTCGAAGAGCCGTATATTCTTCTTGCTGATCAACGATGATCACAATATCAGGCAACCCCGTCATATATTTGATCCCACCGAGATATGTTTGCAAGGTAGATAATTTTCTCTTCAACATTGCTGCATCTCTTTTGGAGAGACAGTTGAGTTTCCCCATCTTTTGTTCTGCTCTTAAGTCCCTGAACTTGTGAAGTCTCGTTTCCGTAGTGGACCAATTCGTTAACATACCACCAAGCCATTTTTTATTAACATAATGACACCGAGCCCTTATTGCAGCTGATGCTACTGAATCCGCTGCTTTATTTTTTGTACCAACGATTAAGAAGTTTTTTCCCCTACTTGCTGCATCAAAAACTAAATCACAGGTTTCTGATAAAAAACGAGCAGTTCTAGTGAGATTTGTAATATGAATACCTTTACGCTTTGCAGAGATGTAAGGGGCCATTCTAGGATTCCATTTCTTAGTACCATGACCAAAATGAACTCCTGCTTCCATCATCTCTTCCAAATTGATGTTCCAATATCTTCTTGTCATTTTTCCCCAGACTTCCTTTTTTTTAACAAAGAGACGAGGTACCCTGAAATAAATAATTGTTCCGATGGAACCTTCTACGGGGGATTGACCGTTGATACACGACCCAAACCATTAATTTCTTTTAATTACTTATTTTATTTATTACCAATTTAATTACTTATTTTATTTTTTACCAAATCAATAATCGGACCAGATAATTGAAAGATAGTTAAAGTGAAAGGAAAGAATCTGCTCTTAGGAATCATTAAATCGCGTAAATGATTGTTCTGATGTCTCATGGAAATTTGTCTCATGGAAATTGTTTTGGACGTAAGAACAAAATAATTCTCTATGGTGTAACAAAATATCTCTTATTTCCAACTCGAATAGATTCTTTTTTTTGATTTCCAAATGAATGTTCTTGTCTTGCCTTGAAGGATGTACTAATTTTTGGAATCCGGTACCAACAGGTATAATCCCCCCCAGAACAACGTTCTCTTTCAGGCCTTTCAACCAATCAATACGACCTCGTAGAGCAGCTTTTGCTAAAACTCGAGCGGTTTCTTGAAAACTTGCTTCGGATATGAAACTTTGAGTATTTAGAGATGCCCTCGTTATTCCCAATAAGATTGCCCGATAACAGATCGCTTCGTCTAAAGCACGCCCTGCTCGTTCCGCTCGCAAAAAGCCGATTAATTCTCCAGGTAAAAAAACATTAGACATTCCATCTTCTGAAACCAACACTTTTGATGTTACTTGACGTACAATAATTTCTATATGTCTATTATGGATCTGTACCCCCTGGGATCGATAAACCTTTTGGATCTTATTAACCAAAGAGATACGACTTTGGGCTATGGTTAGCTCAGCTCCAATCAAGAATCCCCAGGGGATTCCAAGAATTCTTTGTATACGTTCGTTCCAACCTTCAACTCTCCTTTCTAGGTTCATCGATATTGAATCAATCGAACGCACTTCTAAGATTTGTTCCACTTTTGGAAGACCTTGCGTTATGTCACCAGATCTCGATTTTTCATATATAAATGTAACTAATGTATCTCCTTCGTAAAGGATTTCTCCATAATGGCTATGAACAGTTGCTCCTGGAGTGGCCAAATAGGGTTTAGCTGATCTTATAACTAAGGAGTCAACATGAACAATTAAAATTTGACCAGATTTTTTTACGTGTGATTCGTATTTGAATAGACATACATTTTCACAAATAAATTGTCCAAGGCTAATTATTGTAGATGTCTCTTCACAATAATCGTGATGGAGAAAGCACCAATTCAAATGGAATGGATTAAAAATTATGTTACCGCATGGATCGGGATTATAAATCCTCCTATTTTCATCTATTAAACAGTATTTAAGTACTTTGAAAGTCTGTTTAAAATTGTCAAGTAGCAAATATTTCTTTAACAAGATATGATTATGAGTTATTAAATAGTAAGATGAAAAAAAATTCGCTATTTTAGGGACAATAGTCCCTAAGGGACCCAGCAAATCCCTAATTTGGATTATGGGATCTGATTCTTTTGTCACATTGTTATATTTCGAGCCATTGAATGGACCAATTCGAGAACAATTGGATGATGACAAAATTATCAAAGATTGGCATTCCTTATTTCGATTCAACAACGTACCAATACCAATAGTTCCTTGATGTTGGGTAAGTGATTGAATCTTCGCCTTGGAATAAAAAGGATTGATATTGGTGCGATCTAATCCATTATCGGAAATCAATACGGAACTTGCCCTATCATACCTTTTTCCGGTATACGAAATAGTGGACTTGACTAACTCAATTCTTATGAAATCGCGAATCAGATCATTTGTCCTTACCTCAACAAAGGAAGCATGAACCTCTTCTATAGAACCATTTTTTTCTTGGTCCCAATTCAATACTAAGCAAGTCCGAACTAATTGAATACTTGTGTGATAAATTCCTCGAATTGACTTGCCATTTCCATAAAGGATATAATTGACAACTCTAAGTTGGACATTATCCTTTTCCTGCAAGAGATCCCGAGGGAAAAGTGTTGCTAAATTTATCCCATCAGCTATTTCATATGTGACTACGGACCGAACCGAAACAAAATACTTTTTCTTGGTGGGTGTGATCCGTTGGACATAGATCCAATTTTTCAATTTTTTTGATTTCTTAGAATTTTTTTTTTCCGTCTCTGGTGGTATCAAAATGCCGCTGTGCCTGGATATCTTATCTGTTTCTCCAGGAAAATGAATATCTCCAGAAAAGATTTTCAGTTCAATACTTTTTTTTTTTCTCTCCACTCGGACTAATCCGCCTACCCGGCTTCTTGTATTTAAAGCGAGTTGTGTATCTACTCCAATGATACTATTGTTCCGGACCATTATGAACGAAGATCCGGGTAAGATATGCACTTCTTCGAGAATGAAAAAAAACCGATCTACTTTCTGGTATTTCGGACTAAATTCTTTTGCTCCTCGATACTCAATCAAATCCTCTTTTTTTATGATTGAATCTACCTCTATGGTCCCATATTTAGTAATTCCTGAACTATTTCTTCTGTATCGTGGATCATCAAAATAAGCAAGAATACTATTTCTACGTAAAATACCATTTATGGGTATTTCAATCGAAATACCAAAACAGGGCATTAGTTCTTTATCTCGTTCTTGATCATATTGTAATGGGATAATGAATCTATTTCTTCGTTTTTTCGCCAAGAAATCAGAATTTTCTTGGAGAATAGAAGGATATATGAAATTCCAATGACCATTGGATATGATTCGATCAGGTCTTGAATAGTCAAGAATTTCCCTATCTTTTTTACCAGAAGTATCCAACAATTTATGTCTTACTCGATGATTAGTCATTGAGAGGTCAAAGATATATCTTTCTTCGAAAGAAAAAGAATGAACATTCATTTGATCTTGATCTTTGTGGAGTGAAAAAGACACTATACTGGATCCGCGCGGACCTCCTGCTAATATCCATAAATGACTTGTTTTTGGTAATAGATGAACATTACCATGTATATATTCAGATGCATGGTGGACATCGGTACTCCAGTGCATTTCTCCCTCTGATTCAGAATAAATATGTTTTCGTACCTTCTCTTTAAAACGAAAAGCAGACGTTCCGGCACGAATCTCAGCAATCACTTGTTCTGATTCTACATATTGATCATTTTGAACAAAAATCAAACTTTTTGGTGGAATATTCACATTATGGATAATATCCCGAGTCTCAATAGTTACATACAAGTCTATAGAACATAGAAAAGCAGGATGCCCATGACGGGTACGTGTGGGATAAACCAAATCCTCATTGAATTTTATTTTTCCATTAGATGGAGCTCGTACAT